AACAAGGATCGGTTTTTTAGCAAGGTACGGAATGTATTGTCAAATATTCAATATGATTCCACAAGATCAAGATCTATTTTCGTTCAAGTAAGGGATTCTAGCCAATTGAAAGGATCTTCTGATCAATCCATAGATCATTTCGATTCCATTAGAAATGAGGATTCAGAATATCCCACATTGATCGATCAAACAGAGATTCAGCAACTAAAAGAAAGATCGATTCTTTGGGATCCTTCCTTTCTTCAAACGGAACGAACAGAGATAGAATCAGATCAATTCCCGAAATGCCTTTTTGGATCTTCCTCAATGTCCCGGCTATTCACGGAACGTGAGAAGCAGATGAATAATCATCTGCTTCCGGAAGAAATCGAAGAATTTCTTGGGAATCCTACAAGATCAATTCGTTCTTTTTTCTCTGACAGATGGTCAGAACTTCATCTGGGTTCGAATCCTATTGAGAGGTCCACCAGAGATCAGAAATTTTTGAAGAAAAAACAAGATGTTTCTTTTGTCCCTTCCAGGCGAGCGGAAAATAAGGAAATGGTTGATATATTCAAGATAATTACGTATTTACAAAATACCGTCTCAATTCATCCTATTTCATTCTTGAACAAAAATCCATTTTTTGATTTATTTCATCTATTCCATGACCGGAACAAAAGGGGATACACGTTACACCACGATTTTGAATCAGAAGAGAGATTTCAAGAAATGGCAGATCTATTCACTCTATCAATAACCGAGCCGGATCTGGTGTATCATAGGAGATTTGCCTTTTCTATTGATTCCTACGGGTTGGATCAAAAAAAATTCTTGAATCAGGTATTCAACTCCAGAGATGAATCGAAAAAGAAATCTTTATTGGTTCTACCTCCTCTTTTTTATGAAGAGAATGAATCTTTTTATCGAAGGATCAGAAAAAAATCGGCCCGGATCTACTGCGGGAATGATTTGGAAGATCCAAAACGAAAAACAGCGGTATTTGCTAGCAACAACATAATGGAGGCAGTCAATCAATATAGATTGATCCGAAATCTGATTCAAATCTATGGGTACATAAGAAATGTATCTAATCGATTCTTTTTAATGAATAGATCCGATCACAACTTCGAATATGGAATTCAAAGGGATCAAATAGGAAATGATACTCTGAATCATATAACTATAATGAAATATACGATCAACCAACATTTATCGAATTTGAAAAAGAGTCAGAAGAAATGGTTTGATCCTCTTATTTCTCGAACCGGGAGATCCATGAATCGGGATCCTGATGTATATAGATACAAATGGTCCAATGGGAGCAAGAATTTCCAGGAACATTTGGAACATTTCCTTTCTGAACAGAAGAACCATTTTCAAGTAGTGTTCGATCGGTTACGTATTAATCAATATTCGATTGATTGGTCCGAGGTTATAGACAAACAAGATTTGTCTAAGTCACTTCGTTTCTTTTTGTCCAAGTCACTTCGTTTCTTTTTGTCCAAGTCACTTCTCTTTTTGTCCAAGTCACTTCCCCTTTTCTTTGTGAGTATCGGGAATACCCCCATTCATAGGTCCGAGATCCACATCTATGAATTGAAAGGTCCGAATGATCAACTCCGCAATCAGTTGTTAGAATCAATAGGTGTTCAAATCGTTCATTTGAATAAATTGAAACCCTTCTTATTGGATGATCATGATACTTCCAAAAGACCGAAATCCTTGATCAATGGAGGAACAAGATTACCATTTTGCTTCAAAAAGATACCAAAGTGGGTGATTGACTCATTCCATACTAGAAATAATCGCAGGAAATCCTTTGATAACACGGATTCCTATTTATCAATGATATTCCATGATCGAGACAATTGGCTGAATCCCGTGAAACCATTTCATAGAAGTTCATTGATATCTTCTTTTTATAAAGCAAATCCACTTCGATTCTTGAATGATCCAAATCGCTTCTGGTTCTATTGTAACAAAAGATTCCCTTTTTATGTGGAAAAGACCCGTATCAATAATTATGATCCTACATATGAACAATTCCTCACTATCTTGTTCATTCGCAACAAAATATTTTCTTCGTGCGTCGGTAAAAAAAAACATATTTTTGGGGAGAGAGAGACTATTTTGCCAATCGAGTCACAGGTATCTGACATATTTATACCTAACGATTTTACACAAAGTGGTGACGAAAGGTATAACTTGTACAAATTTTTCCATTTTCCAATTCGATCCGAGCCATTCGTTCGTAGAGCTATTTACTCGATCGCAGACATTTCTACAACACCTCTAACAGAGGAACAAATAGTTCATTTTGAAAGAACTTATTGTCAGCCTCTTTCAGATATGAATCTATCTGATTCAGAAGGGAAGAACTTGCATGAGTATCTCAGTTTCAATTCAAACATGGATTTGATTCACACTCCATGTTCTGAGAAGGATTTCCCATCTGGAAAGAGGAAAAAAAAACGGAGTCTTTCTCTAAAGAAATGCGTTGAGAAAGGGCAGATGTATAGAACCTTTCGACGAGATAGTGCTCTTTTCAATCTCTCAAAATGGAATCTCTTCCAAACATATATGCCATGGTTCCTTACTTCGACAGGGTGGAAATATCTAAATTTCACCACCCTTTTAGAGATTTTTTCAGAACCATTGCCGATACTAAGGATACTAAGTAGCAGGCACAAATTTGTATCCGTTTTGAGAGATATTATGCATGTATCAGATATATCATGGCCAATTCCTCAGAAGATTCTTCCACAATGGACTCTGACTCTGAAAAGTAAGATTTCGAGTCTGATAAGTGAGATTTCGAGTAAGTGTTTACAGAATCTCCTTCTGTCCGAAGAAACGATTCATCGAAATAATGAGTCACCCGTTCCATTGATATGGACACATCTGAGATTAACAAATGCTCGGGAGTTCCTCTATTCAATCCTTTTCCTTCTTCTTGTTGCTGGATATCTCGTTCGCATACATCTTCTCTTTGTTTCCCGAGCCTCTAGTGAGTTACAGACAGAGTTAGAAAAGATCAAATCTTTGATGATTCCATCATACATGATTGAGTTGCGAAAACTTTTGGATAGGTATCCTACATCTGAATCTGAACTGAATTCTTTCTGGTTAAAGAATCTCTTTCTAGTTGCTCTGGAACAATTAGGAGATTTTCTGGAAGAAATACGGGTTTCTGCTTCTGGTGGCAACATGCTATTGGTTGGTGGTTCCGCTTATGGGGTCAAATCAATACGTTCTAAGAAGAAATATTTGAATATCAATCTCATCGATCTCAGAAGTATCATACAAAATCCCATCAATCGAATCGCTTTTTCGAGAAATACGAGACATCTAAGTCGTACAAGTAAAGAGATCTATTCATTGATAAGAAAAAGAAAAGGGGTGAACGGTGATTGGATTGATGAGAAAATAGAATCCTGGGTCGCGAACAGTGATTTGGTTGATGATGAAGAAAGAGAATTCTTGGTTCAGTTCTCCACCTTAACGACCGAAAAAGAAAAAAGGATTGATCAAATTCTATTGAGTCTGACTCATAGTGATCATTTATCAAAGAATGACTCTGGTTATCAAATGATTGAACAACCGGGATCAATTTACTTACGATACTTAGTTGACATTCATAAAAAGTATCTAATGAATTATGAGTTCAATAGATCCTGTTTAGCAGAAAGACGGATATTCCTTGCTCATTATCAGACAATCACTTATTCACAAACCCCGTGTGGGGCTAATAGTTTTCATTTCCCATCTCATGGAAAACCCTTCTCGCTCCGTTTAGCCCTATCCCCTTCTAGGGGTATTTTAGTGATAGGTTCTATAGGAACTGGACGATCCTATTTGGTCAAATACCTAGCGACAAACTCCCATGTTCCTTTCATTACGATATTTCCGAACAACTTTCCGTATTCGTATTACAAGCCTGAAGGTTTTTTTATTGATGATAGTGATAGTGACGATAGTGATTATCGTGACGATATCGATATTGATGATAGTGACGATATTGATGATGACCTTGATCTTGATACGGAGCTGCTAGATATGACGAATGTGCTAACTATGGATATGCCGCCGAGTATATACGGATTTTATATCGATATCACCTTTCGATTCGCATTAGCAAGAGCAATGTCTCCTTGCATAATATGGATTCCAAACATTCATGATCTGTATGTGAATTACAGATCCTTCGGTCTATTACAGAACTATCTCTCCAGAGATTGTGAAAGATATTCTACTAGAAATATTCTTGTTATTGGTTCGACTCATATTCCCCAAAAAGTGGATCCCGCTCTAATAGCTCCGAATAAATTAAATACATGCATTAAGATACGAAGGCTTCTTATTCAACAACAACGAAAGCACTTTTTCATTCTTTCATATACTAAAGGGTTTCACTTGGAAAAGAAAATGTTCCATACTAACGGATTCGGGTCCATAACCATGGGTTCCAATGCACGAGATCTTGCAGCACTTATCAATGAGGCCCTATCCATTAGTATTACACAGAAGAAATCAATTATAGAAACTAATACAATTAGATCAGCTCTTCATAGACAAACTTGGGATTTGCGATCCCAGGTAATATCGGTTCAGGATCATGGGATCCTTTTCTATCAGATAGGAAGGGCTGTTGCACAAAATGTACTTCTAAGTAATTGCCCCGTAGATCCTATATCTATCTATATGAAGAAGAAATCATGTAAAGAAGGGGATTCTTATTTGTACAAATGGTACTTCGAACTTGGAACGAGCATGAAGAAATTAACGATACTTCTTTATCTTTTGAATTGTTCTGCCGGATTGGTCGCTCAAGATCTTTGGTCTTCACCCGGACCTGATGAAAATAATTGGATCGCTTCTTATAGATTCGCTGAGAATGATTCTGATCTAGTTCATGGCCTATTAGAACTAGAAGGCGCTCTGTTGGGATCCTCACGGACAGAAAAAGATTGCAGTCAGTTTGATAATAATCGAGTGACATTACTTCTTCGGTCCGAACC